TATCTAGAATACCTATGTTCCAAGACAAAAAAATATGAATAACGAGAGTATATCCTTTAGTAACATAGTAGTCTTCCTAATGCGGGACATCCTATTATCATAATGAATGAACTAGTGTTCAACCCCATAACTCATTATAACTTTGACAGGCAGTTCCCTTTTTTATATCATCTTTATCGGATGCGGAAAAATGACCATTGCAGCTTCATGGAAAAGCCCTTTATCGGATTTGAACCGATGACTTACGCCTTACCATGGCGTTACTCTACCGCTGAGTTAAAAGGGCCCGTTTCATTCAAAAATTTAGCTCACTAAGAATCTACTGGATATACCTGTACAATTATATCTTGTACAATTATATCTTGTATATGTATATTGTATATAATATATACAATATACATATACAAGATGGGGGCTCATTCAAGAACAATGAATAGTTAATTAAATACATATATAAATAGATATATTAAATTAATAGTAATATAACAGTCTATGTCTATTATATCTTAACGATGCGCGAATCAATGAGTGAAAATTAGAATGAATGGGTTTGACTTTTTCTGTCGGGCAAGACATCCCCTATACTCCATTATTTTTATTATGACTAGATTATATAATTAATCTTTGTTATATAAGAATTGTTATATAAGAATATATAATGAATGGTTCCTGAATGAACAATAGAGTAGAGAAATTTTATTACATTAATATTATATGTATACGGAATCACGAATATATGTATACGGAATCACGAAAGCACGAAAGGTTGTTCGTATCCTACCATTCATTATATTGACATTGACAATTCCAAAAAACTACTCATACTATGAGTATAGTATGATGGCGATCGGGTGGGCGTGCCCCTATCGTCTAGCGGTTCAGGACATCTCTCTTTCAAGGAGGCAGCGGGGATTCGACTTCCCCTGGGGGTAGTAGGGTACGACGAAAGAAAAGTTGACCATGAATTATCAATATCAATAAACCGACAATTGATTCTTCCTGGGTCGATGCCCGAGCGGTTAATGGGGACGGACTGTAAATTCGTTGGCGATATGTCTACGCTGGTTCAAATCCAGCTCGGCCCAAGAATTCACCGATCCTTGAGGATGATATAACCAATCCGTACTCCAAAAATACATGATGATATGGAGGAATAAAGAGTCAACTTGATTCTATTTGTTCCTCCATGTTCTGATGTTTCTAACAATCTGGATCTATGAATTCTTTTAAGCCAATCCGAGAAATCAAATGAAAAGATGAAAAAGAAAAGAGCCCTTTTTCATTGAAAGATGGATTGTCAGTCAATTTGGCAATAACCACAGGTTGCTTTGCTATTTATCCATCTTCTCTTCTATCTATGTAGATATGTATATCAGTATATCCGTTACAGGCGTCGATTACGATCTATTTTTTTATATGATCTATCCATACGGTTATGGTTCGATGAAATCAAATATCAAATCAAAATAAACAATAAATAATGTAAGCTGTACACCTCATTTTCTTGGGATTGTAGTTCAATTGGTCAGAGCACCGCCCTGTCAAGGCGGAAGCTGCGGGTTCGAGCCCCGTCAGTCCCGCACCGACCTGGGATCCTATGAATCGATTGATTCATCTCTCCGCCTTCTGCGAAGGGGAGGAGACAAAGAGCAGTATCTAATTCCAGGTGGAAGGATCCTTATTTCACATTTATCATCGGGCAAGGTAAGCTCAATTACTAATTGAATTGGGGACAATCTCTTTATCTCGCCCAAATTGCACGCTGGATTCTCGATTTATACGTCTGAATCAAGGAAAGGAAGGAGGATACAGATACTAATAAAAGATCAATCAAAGATCCTGTCTTTCTGTTCTGGGGGTGGAGAATAGAAAATAGAACGAATAATCTTTTTTTCATTTTTCTCTGTCTTTCAAGAAGATTAGGTCATCACAAAAACTTAGCTTAGAACTTAATTCGTTTTCCAGTTCACTTCTACTGTTTGGATCTGTGACGGATGGAATACTGGTCGAACCTCATTCATATGATATCATTCTATAAAGAATGAGGACGGCGGGTTATAGAAAGGAACGAAAGAGTAGAAAAATATGATAAATTCAAAGGGATTCTTGGGTGGGGGTCAGGAATGCAATTTTTCGATTCAGTATGGATAAAGGATCTTCCTATGTTATACTATTCAATTCTCGACGATGAATTGATTTGATAGATCTGATATTGTTATTCATGATATTATAATCCGATTCAGTATCATCAGGATTTCATTAATCCCATTGAATTTCAAAATTATGGAGAAGGATTTATCATCTCTATGGGATTAGATCCCGATTTCTTGTGAAGCAAAATAAAATTAAATTATGAGATTATGGAAGTAAATATACTCGCATTTATTGCTACTGCGCTGTTCATTCTAGTTCCTACTGCTTTTTTACTTATCATCTACGTAAAAACAGTCAGTCAAAATGATTAATTTGAATGAAACTTGAGTTAGTCTAATTTTATTAGTTTAGTTTTTTTTTAAATGATTCAATAAATGAAAGAAAGGGATTACAATTCCAAGTCTTAAATGAAATGAGCAGACTGGATTGAATCCGCGGTATATGTATCCAATAGATGAGATAGTACGGTGGGGAGAACTATATGAACCTTTCTACCGTACTATCTATTGTATGAAGATATGGAATATGGAATTGATAGAGATCAATTTACAATCAATCTACAATATGTATCTACATACATGTGGATGCAAATCCATAAATTCATTATCACATATTATATATAATATATATACACATATTATAATTCGAATATTATATATTATATATATAGATTCAAATAGCACTCCCATTCCATCTCTTCGCTCCACCCATCCATTCGTTTTTATTTTGATGAATCCGAAATAATCTAAAGTTAATAACTTAATTGTAATTGCTCTAATTCATAGGTTTCTCTTTAATTAAGTTAATAACTTTCATAATGATAATCAGTAATCAGGATAGATTTTTGTTTGATTAAATTAAGTAGTAGAACTAATTAATTTCACTATTGCGAAAGAGTGGAGGAGTAGTATGTGCATATACAAAAGAAAGGCAAGTAATTTTTTTGAGAATTCAATTCCGAAGAAAAAGAAAGAATTGTGAATTGGATGATCTGTACTAGACGATCCAAGGAGTTCTATGGTAAGTTATTCGTATCTGGAAAAGGGGTAGTAGACCTTTTTTCATGCTTGAACCCTGATGGTGAGGCGATAAAGCATAAATAAAATGCCAGGAGTCCAAGGTAAGTATATGTGGATCATCGGGCGCTCTTCTTTTCTTATGCGTAGCCTCTCCAAGGTTACTACAGTATAAAGTTGTATCTACTCTACATAATAGCAGAACGACTCCCCCTTTGAACAGTAAAGAGGGAAAGAAATAAAATAGGGATTGTTGCTCCTCATTGTAATATCCATAATGATGTTAATGTTATAGTAAGAAAGAACAGGTTCATCAAAATGAAATGGAATATTTTGGAGGAATAAATTTGATTGGAAAAAATCAATTTTCTATCATTATCAGGGGAGTTGCTTTGATTTTCAAAATACGAACGCGGGAATAATTGAGATAGCGGATCCAAAGGTTAAATTCAAATTAAAGGTAATTAATTACTAATACTAAATTTCTGTGGAATTTTGAGATAGAAGATATGTTTATTTAAACATAAAACGATCTAATTATGAAATTAAACAATTGATACAAGCTGATTACTCAACTCAATTACACTCAATTAGTAGTACCTTTAGAGTCCACTTCTTCCCCATACTACGAGTGAAAGGGAAAACGTAAAAACTACCATTAAAGCAGCCCAAGCGAGACTTACTATATCCATGTGAATCATGCCCCCTATCTCGATGAATATGAAGGAATTGTTACATTATTGATCCCTAAAATAATAATAGGGGAATTGGTGGTGCAGAGTCAAAAAAAAATGAGATTATGACTTAAAGCTATTGACAAACGGATCCAATGGATCCGCTTGTAACAAGTATATATTTCCTATATAGGATTGATTTGTGGTGAGGAAGAATTAAGCACAAGCGCAACAGATACACGTTACCCATTGGAAGTATCAAGGAGATGTTACTAGGGGAATGGAACATGTCGTAATTAAGATCTATTCTTTGTTTTGTTGCGTTTCATAGGGAAAATATATCTACATATATACCATCAAGATGGATAACTGTCTCTCCCTAAGCTAAACCTTACTATCTCTGTTTCTGTGAAACAATTGGTAGACACCCTATTACATTGCTACATTGCAGGGGGTTACCACAGAAAAGTTTTTTTTTACTTTCTTCTATAGGGGCCAGTTAACCATTCACTATTGAATGACTGGCTGAGCACTTAAATCCTATCGCGAGTACAGCCTGGCCTGTCTACAAAGTATCTTCAGCCCTCTCCACAACCCCTAGGATTCCCCCGCGGCGAATCCAAGCGAGATCTAATTCACGACTGAATCAGGAGACCCTACAGTGGGCATTGGTAGGGTACTGGTAGGGTATGGTAATTAGGAAAGATTGATAGTTATAGTCTTTCCTATAAGTCAACCCCCCCAGGAGCCTCGGAGCAAAGATTTACAGCCCTTCTTTCATAGAACCTAGAACCCGCGTATTTTGAAGCAGATTCTGAAGATAAATCAAGTATCAACAGTTCTTTTCGTCCACCGGGCAAAAATAAGGCCAGTTATATCAGCGAAGCAGGATTCCGAGCCATTTGTTGTGTTGATCAGGCGACACCCGGATTTGAACTGGGGAGAAAGGATTTGCAGTCCCCCGCCTTACCACTCGGCCATGCCGCCAAAAAAGAAATAATAAATGGGCGTAAATACTCTTTTTTGGAGAGGGTTACTGAATCATTGGTTTTTATTGGATTTGCATCTTCCAATTCTGTTTTCCCTATCCTATCCATCTTTTTACCCAACTTACTCTTCATCTAGTTGAGATCATTTTCTTAGATTTTCTTAGATC